CATAACATCTATGTTAGCTTTTCTATCTTGAATCCATTCAAGGTGGCTCGCTTTATAGATGATCCCTCTATAAGAGGAAGATTGGAAAAATCTTTCTAGTTACTTCGTTCTCTATTTCTAGTGGAGAGAATCCTGAGGAAAAGTCTTTTTTTTTTTTCTACCGAGCTAAAAAAATATGTTGATGTCTATAGTAAACCAAAGTCATCATTTTATAGCTATTTTACTTCAATTTTCCCTCGACAAATAAAAAATAGAAGATTTAGTTACGATTAGAATTTTTTTTTACTTTCCTTATCCATGGATTCATACTCATTCAATTGGAAGTATTGATCCAATTCAATAAGAATTCTGTTTCGTAATTTTAGAATCCAATTTTCAAATTTTGAATTTTTATTTGGATAAAAATCACGAGAATGTAGATTTGTCCTCGAATTTGTCATTGCGAGGTAAAGGGTTAAATCCTTTTTAAGAAATGAAGTTTTTGTTCGGAATACAAAGAAAACCGAAGGACCCCTTAACTATTAGGGGAGTCATATAACGAATCTCACTTTTACCACTAAACTATACCCGCTACAATGTCATTATTATATAGAAATGGGTTTTTGTCGAACAAAAAAGAATTGTGGCGGTATCAGCAAAAATCCTGAAACTTAGAGTGTTGATGCCTTTTGTCAGGTGACTCTAATTATTACTAAAAGGTCTAATTATTACTAAAAGGGATGATTTAAATAACCTATTCTATTTCTATCTTTTTTGCTGAAGGGTTTTGGACCGATTAGGGTTCGATAAAATAACGTCAGTTATAATTATAATATAAAAATAATTAATGGAAGAATTCAAAATGGAACCCCCCTTTTTCAAGTAAAGAAGTTCTCAAACAAAAAGGAGAGGATCTTTTTAATTATCCTTTTTTTTACGTATAGTTTTAGGAATTAGTTCCAACTATATCTAGTAATCTAGTAAAGAAAAACAGAGTACCTTTTCAACTAAAGTATTTTGAAAAGGCCCGGCTAGGTACTAACCCGGCCAGGCCGTGGGAATGAAAAAGCCCTTACTCTTACTTTATCAAAAAAAAAAAAAAAAATAATGGGATTGTAGTTTAACCGTCTTTAGATCCATATTTTAGATCTATATAATAAAAGAATAAAGGAAAAATAAAGAAGAAATATTCTTTTCAATCCTTACCTTATACATGTTAAGTAATGTAACATAGTACTTATTCTTTTTCAACTGGAGAGATGGCTGAGTGGACTAAAGCGTCGGATTGCTAATCCGTTGTACGAGCTATTCGTACCGAGGGTTCGAATCCCTCTCTTTCCGTTTCCGTTGAATTTGTTTTCTTTAATATTTATCGGAAAGGAAATCTTTTTTATTTTCTTTTCTAGAAAAATTCCTAGTTAAAGGAGTAAATTGAAAAAATGGTAAGAAAATTTTAAAATAAAGCAAAAGAAACAAAAAAGTCTTCTCCTATTTTTTTATTCTTCTCGTCCAGGATTACGTCCTGGATCATTAGATAGGAATCCGAAGATGAAGAGAGAAACAAAGAATATAACTACTGTGTAAACGAAGAGTTTGAGAGTAAGCATTACACAATCTCCAATATCATTTTTTTTGTAAAAAAGAGAATAGATTCGTCATTTTTATACCCCATATTCTAACTATTTAGATACTAAGAAATGAAGCTGCTTCAAAAAAAATGAATTTTCAGAAATTCAGTTGTAATATTTGGAAGAAGGCTCTTTCATTATCAAAAGTCTCTTTAATATTAATATCCAAAACCAAAATAGTTAATTGGTGGGTAACCCACTAGAGTTTTTCACCGGAAAAGCGTCAGAATGCAGAAATGGGGTGATCCAGATTTAGGGCAACTGGTTTCATTTGCACCAAGAGCTCAGCCCTATCTGATCTTATCAATTATCCATTGTTAATATTTTTTATCGAATAAAGGATGCATTTTTCTAGAACAGTATTATTATTATATTAAATATCTCAGCGAAAGCTTACAGCAGCTTGCCAAACAAAGGCTAAGAGAAAAAATAGCAGAGGTATAACTGGCATAAGATCTACAATTGGATTTAAAAAGGCGTAGGCCTCAGGTAATTTGGCAAATAAAACATGAATCGAATAAAGGTCAGAATTAAGACAGATACCGCTCAAACTGAAGATATTAAGCATAACAAAAGTTTTTTGTTCTTGGAGATAATTGCTTTTTGATTGAGTTATTGATATAAGAGAAAATGAAGAAAGTAAAATAGACTCAAAAACTCTTCTTTTTCTTTGAATTTACCCAATCAAAAACCCTTCTATTTTCAATTCAAAATAGAAGAAATTCGAATTTCATACAATATCTTATATCTTAATTAAATTATATGTAATGATCAATCCATTTTTATATAATTCTATATCGACACGTGTTTAAAATTATCTATTCCATAGAAATTTTGGCTGGAATTGACGAACAACCACTACTAACACTAGTGTTTATTAGTGAAGAATATAAGAAGTGGGGCGTGGCCAAGTGGTAAGGCAACGGGTTTTGGTCCCGCTATGCGGAGGTTCGAATCCTTCCGTCCCAGAGGATATGGATTATATGCGACTAAAGAACGCTTTTTTTTTTGAAAACCCTCGTTTATTTACAATAACAGAGTAATAGCCTATTGGATAGAATTTGATTCTTCTTTCTACTTTAATTACTAATACTAATTTTTTTCTGAACCATGTCTTTTTTAGAAACTTAATTAAGTTCAAATGACAGATATATTTTTATATTCAGTATAACTAACATAAACCACACTAGTTTGAATAAAAAAAGAAGTTGTACAGCCCTTTCATCGGCGGCACATGCTCTTTCATATTCATACTGAAGGTAAGTATTTAGAAAAACTGTACCTGCCTTTTATCTTTTATTTAATTTAAAGTAAAGGGATATATCGATTAATTTAGTAAGACGTTTTCAATTCTAAACAAAAGTCTTGGTAGTAAGTGAATTCAATCAAGGGTATTAAGTCTCTTCAGACAAAACTTTAGTGGGATAAAATAAAAATTAGGAACAAGAGCTTAATCCGAATCCTTTTTTTATACTTATCCTAGCTCACCTAGTGTATCTCGGAAAAAGGCCTGCTTTTTATTTATGCTTCATCATCTCCCTAATGAAAAGTATCCATTTTAATAACTTTATCTGTTCTACAAACCTCATTAATAAAAGATCAAGTAAATTACATACGTAACAGATGCTTTTTTGTTTGAACCCCCCTTTTTAGGTATTTCCATTTTTGCTCTAATTCAAAAAATGAATTAATAATTGTAAATCTAGCTAACAATTTTGAGAGGAGGCGATTCGTCTATTCTAGTCACTTTATGGAAAAGATTACAGAAAATTTACTTTCAAGTGGGGACTTCAATGTATTGTTCTATTTAAGTAACAACAGTGTTTTTCTTTTTGTGACAAATATTTATGATCCTTTTAATTGAAATAGTTAATCCAGAATTAAGAATTAAGTTGACAGTTGTTTAACTTAGCGAATAGATACGGAAATCCTTTACTCATTCGATTCCTATTTCTGTAATCAGATAAAGCAATAAGGAAGAAAAATTTTCCACAGATATCACTCTTTTTATCCACTTCATAAAAAAAAACCTGGAATTTTTTTTACTTAGCTATTTTCCTTAACCTATCGATGGTTGAATTAATGGATTTGTCTATCTTAGGATAGGCTGAAAACATGTATTGTATTCAAATAATGATGTTGAAGTAGGAAATAAATGTGTTTTCAATATTTTCCATGATTTCCTGTGAGTTCTCGGTACTCGACGAGGTGGATTCATTAAAACGAACTCCTTGATTCATGTTATTTTTATTGTATTTTTATTATATCATTCTATTCTTCTATACTTAAATATAAATAAAAAAAAAAAAAATAATACTTTATTATACAATCAAATTTGGAATTCAAATAGGGGATTTAAGGTGAATTCTTAGTGAGTACTTCCTTAGAAAAGAATTTCGCTACCCATATACACATAAAATAGATTATTATATCCGGAGTACTGACCAAACCAATGACTACTCATGATTCCATTTCTAAACTATAGGATGTTATGGTAAAACTTCGTTTAAAACGATGTGGTAGAAAGCAACGTGCGACTTGAAGCACATGATCAGCTGTGGATTCTTACATCCGTCATTTTAGATCGCAATGAAGGTGCCCTTGGCTCGACATCTTTTGTTCTGTTCTATTACTCTCAATTGTAATTCAAATAGTCCATAATATGATGGAGCTCGAGTATAAAGTATTGATTGATTTCTCAGGGGCAAGAATCTAGGGTGAGTGTCAATGAATAAGTTGGAACAACTTCGTAAGTGTATATTCAAGATATAAATCGAAAGGATCGAATTCGAACACGTTTCAAACCCGTTTTTCGAATTGGTAAAACTCTTTTGATCAAAAGTGTATAAAGCGGGAATCAAGCATTTGAATGATTCTTTGATATAAGAAATCATAAAAAAGGGTATGTTGCTGCCATTTTGAAATGATTAAGGATCACCGAAGTAATGTCTAAACCCACGGATTCAAAGTAAAGCTAAAACATGTTGGAACAAGGAAAGACTTTGTTCAATTGTCTTAATAACTAGAGAAGAATAAAAAACTTCTAAACGAGACAGAAAGAGGTTAGAGACCACTCAATAACGGAAATGCCTCAGGCCATTCTTTAAACTATTTGAGAGTTATCTAACTTGAGTTATGAGTACGAATGCCTTTTTTGTTTTTTTGAAAACAAGAAAGGGCTTTATTTTGATTCTATTTATTTAATTATTTTAGGGATCTACTTGGCATTTAAATTATAGAATTTCGAATCATTTTTTCTTGAGCCGTACGAGGGGAAAACCTCTTATACGGTTCTGGGGGGGGGGTATTCCATCTATCCCAATGAGCCGTTTATCGAATTGTTGCAATTGATGTTCGAACCCGAAGAGAAGGCAGAGATCTTCGTAAAGTGGGTTTTTATGATCCGATAAGGAATCAAACCAATTTAAATGTTCCGGCTATTCTCTATTTCCTTGAAAAGGGGGCTAAACCGACAGGAACTGTTCATGATATTTCAAAGAAGGCAGATGTTTTTAGGGAACTTTTTCTTAATCAATCGAAATTAAAGAAATAAAAAAAAAGAGTGTGGGTATGACTCGGATCTAATCTAAATTTTTATACCTTTGCTTTACTATTCTCTTTCTTACTCTAATCAGAACCCATTTTTATTCTTCCTCTAAAACCACATGATAAGAACGAAAATACCTTGTATTGGTATTGTGAAAATCTTCAAATGAATAGAATAGCTCAAGAACTTGGATCTACAAATTCTGATATTCCCTTTAATTGGATGGTTTTCTTTGGAGTTCTAAAGGACGAGATAAAATTTGCTTTGTCAACTTCTATTGATTAATTAATTCCAATATATTTATATATATATATATTTTTCCTATTTGCTAGTTCCATTTAGTTTTTATCTATCTATCTATGTAGATAATCCATGTAGTGCCAATCCAACACAAGTCCTTCTTTTTTCTTAGTAATTTCGATTAAAATGGAATTTCTTGTCGCTTTTGTATTGTATTTTTTTCTCAACATTTATCTTGACAACAGTCTATCGAACAAATATAATTAGATCGTGTATAAAAAGAAAAGCACCCATTTATCTTCGTTCCATAGATTTTGGTTTTTCTTTCCTTCATTTTTTATTAGTTTTTAGTTCAATGTTTTGATTATGTCATGCAATCTTTAGTTTGGTTTTGACTGGATTTATAGACTTTTTTGGCTTGGGGTTGCTAACTCAACGGTAGAGTACTCGGCTTTTAAGTGCGACTAGGATCTTTTACATATCTGGATGAAGCAAGGGATTCGTCCATACCGTCGGTAGAGTTTGTACGACCACGACTGATCCTAAATGGGAATGACTGGAAAAAATAGCATGTCGTATCAATAGAGAATTCTAAAACTGTTTCATTCGTAAAAGCTTGGTCCTGATTTGACTTCTTGGAGCAAAAAAAATGAATTGAAAGTTGGGTCAGGTGAATAAATGGATAGAGCCCTTTGGCTCCAATTGTAGGGAAACAAAAAGCCACGTGCTTGTGTTCGTAATTTGAATGACTAACCGATCTAATTATATGTTAAAAATATATTAGTGCCCGCTACGGGAAAGGCTTCGCCCATGAATGGATTATCCATTAAAAAAGAATCCTAACTATTCTCCATTTTAGAGGGGAGATGACTGTGTAAAAGAAGCTGTATATTGATAAATATCCATTTTCCAAAATCAAAAGAGCGATTAAGTTGAAAAAATAAAGGATTTCTAACCACCTTCTTATCCTATAATGAATCTAAATTATTTATATGGAAAAGAGAGGATAGAGAGTCCGTTGATGAGTTTACTTATCTCCGAGGTGTTTATTTTTTATATTCCTCGAATACCTTGTTTTGACTGTATCGCACTATGTATCATTTGATAATCCACGAAATCCATTATCTTTTATTCCAATCGAATTTCCATTTTAAATTTAAATGGAGGAAGTTAAAGGATATTTAGACCTCGATAAGTCTCGTCAACATGACTTCCTATATCCGCTTATCTTTCAAGAGTATATTTCTACATTTGCTCATGATCAGAGGTCCGTTTTGTTGGAAAATGTGGATTATGACAAAAAATTTAGTTTTCTACTTCTTAAACGTTTAATTAATCGAATGGATCAACAGAACCATTTTGCTCTTTTTACTAATACTAATGGTTCTAACCAAAATGAATTTTTGGGACACAATAAGAATTTGTATTCTCAAATGCTATCAGAAGGTTTTTCAGTAATTATAGAAATTTTCTTTTCCCTACGACTAGAATCTTTTTGCGAAAGGAAACAAATAGTAAAATTTCAGAATTTACGCTCAATTCATTCCTTATTTCCTTTTTTAGAAGATCAATTGGTACATTTAACTTATGTGTCAGATATAGAAATAACCCCTCCCATCCATCTCGAAATATTGGTGCAAACCCTACGCTACTGGGTGAAAGATGCTTCTTCGTTACATTTAGGACGCTTCTTTCTTTACAAGTATGATAATTGGAACAGCCTTATTACACTAAAGAAATCCATTTCCATTTTTTTAAAAAAGAATCAAAAATGCTTCTTGTTCCTCTATAATTCTCATGTATGTGAATCCGAATCCATCCTCAGTTTTCTTCGTAACCAGTCGTTTTATTTACGATCAACATCTTTTGGACTCTTTTTTGAGCGAATCCATTTCTATGGAAAAATAAAAAAACTTCTTGTAGAAGTCTGTTCTATTCAAACCAAGCTAGGGTTGTTCAAGGATCCTTTTATTCATTATGTTAGGTATCAAGGAAAAGCCTTTTTGGGCTCAAAAGGTACGCCTCTCTTGATGAGTAAATGGAAATATTACCTTATCCATTTATGGCAATGTCATTTTTACGTGTGGGTTCAACCCGGCAGAGTTC